AGTTCGGACTTGCTTAGTATTGAATTGGGACCAAGAAAAAAATGGTTCTATAGAAGAAGTTCATGCTTCTCTTGTTGAGGTAAGGGCAAATGATCTGATTCAAAATTTCATAAAAATTGAGTTAGTAAAGTCTAGTCTTTCATATGCCGAAAAAAGGTATGATACGGCGGGTTCGGGATTGATCCCCGATAATGGATTAGATTGCACCAATATCAACCCTTTTTTTTCGAAAGTGAAGATTTCAGTAGTTACTCAGCATCAAGCAACTATTGGTACATTGTTGAATCAAAATAAGGCTTTGATAATTTTGTCATCATTCAATTGTTCTCGAGTTGGCCCATGTCCATTCAATGGTTCGAAATATAACATCACGGCAAAAGAATTGAATCCCATAATTCTAATTAGGGATTTGTTGGGTCCCCTAGGTACTATTGTATCTAAAATAGTGAACTTTTATTCAGCTTACTATTTAATAACTCATAATCAGATCTTGGTAAACAAATATTGGATACTTGATAATTTGAAAGCGACTTTCCAAGTACTTGAAGTACTTAAATACTGTTTAATAGATGAAAATAGAAGGATTTATAATCCCAACCCATGCAATACCATCATTTTGAATCCATCCCATTTGAATTGGTGCTTTTTACATCACAATTATTGTGAAGAAACATCCACAATAATTAGCATTGGACAATTTTTTTGTGAAAATCTATGTCTAGTTAAATATGGGACACATATAAAAAAATCTGGTCAAATTTTAATTGTTCATGTTGATTGCTTAGTTATAAGATCAGCTAAGCCGTATTTGGCTACTCCAGGAGCGACTGTTCACGGACATTACGGAGAAACCCTTTCTGAAGGAGATACATTAGTTACATTTATATATGAAAAATCCCGATCTGGTGACATAACGCAGGGACTTCCAAAAGTGGAGCAAATCTTAGAAGTGCGTTCGATTGGTTCAATATCGATGAACCTTGAAAGGAGAGTCGAAGGTTGGAACGAACGTATACCAAGAATTCTTGGAATTCCTTGGGGATTCTTAATTGGAGCTGAGCTAACTATAGCCCAAAGCCATATCTCTTTGGTTAATAAGATCCAAAGGGTTTATCGATCTCAAGGGGTGCAGATCCATAATAGACATCTAGAGATTATTGTACGACAAGTAACATCAAAAGTGTTGGTTTCAGAAGACGGAATGTCTAATGTTTTTTCGCCTGGAGAATTAATCGGATTGCTGCGAGCAGAACGAGCAGGGCGTGCTTTAGACGAAGCGATCTGTTATCGGGCAATTTTATTAGGAATAACGAGGGCATCTCTGAATACTCAAAGCTTCATATCTGAAGCAAGTTTTCAAGAAACTGCTAGAGTTTTAGCAAAAGCTGCTCTACGGGGGCGTATTGATTGGTTGAAGGGTCTGAAAGAAAATGTAGTTCTGGGGGGAATTATCCCTATCGGTACCGGATTTAAAAAATTAGTGCACCATTCAAGGCAAGACAAAAACATTCATTTTGAAATAAAAAAGAAAAATGTATTCAAGTTGGAAATGAGAGACATTTTGTTACACCATCGAGAATTTTTTTGTTCTTGTAGCCCATTTCCATGACACATTAGAAAATTCATTTACGCGATTTCATAATTCCTAAGCAGATATTTTTTCTTTTTCCTTTCTAGTTTTGTTAAGTAAAAAAATGAAGAAAGTAATAAAAAAAAATTAATAGTTCGGACTATGTATCAATGGTCAACCTCATTATAAGGTTCCGTAGGAACAATTAGTTATTTCTAAAAAAAAAAAAGAGAAAGCGCGTGAAAAATGACAAGAAGGTATTGGAACATCCATTTGGAAGAGATGATGGAGTCGGGAGTTCATTTTGATCATGGTACTAAGATAAGAAATGGAATCCTAGAATGGTCCCTTACATTTCTGCAAAGCGTAAAGGTATTCATATTACAAATCTTACTAGAACTGCTCGTTTTTTATCAGAAGCCTGTGATTTAGTTTTTGATGCAGCAAGTCGAGGAAAACCTTTTTAATGGTTGAAAAATAAAGCAGCGGATTTAGTAGTCTCAGCTGCAATAAGGGCTCGATGTCATTATGTTAATAAAAAATGGCTCGGTGGTATGTTAACGAATTGGTCCACTACAGAAACGAGACTTCATAAGTTCAGAGACTTAAGAGGAGAACAAAAGATGGGGAAACTCAACCGTCTCCCTAAAAGAGATGCAGCAATGTTGAAGAGAAAATTATCGACTTTGCAAACATATCTGGGTGGGATCAAATATCTGACTGGGTTGTCCGATATTGTAATCATCGTTGATCGGCAAAAAGAATATACAGCTCTTCGAGAATGTGTCATTTTTGGAATTCCAACAATTTGTTTAATCAATACAAATTGTGACCGGATCTTGCAGATATTTCGATTCCAATCAACGGTGACGTTATAGCTTCAATCCGATTGATTCTTAATAAATTAGTATCCGCAATTTGTGAGGGTCGTTCTAGCTATATAAGAAGTCATTGATTATGATTATGTTATGATTAAGAATAATAAGATTAGTTAATTATTTTGATTTCTTAGATTGGTTACTATTCTTGTCTTGCATTTTTAAAAAGAGATAAAATGGGATATTATGTTATGTGATTTCTTGGTATTTTAAATATATGATTAATGATGAAAGTTGAAAAAGAGATGGTTGAATCAAAATAATTTTTTTTTAGTTTGATTTCTGTCAGAGGGCAATATGAATGTTATACCATGTTCCATTAAAACACTCAAAGGATTCTACGATATATCAGGTGTAGAAGTAGGCCAACATTTATATTGGCAAATAGGAGGTTTACAAATTCATGCTCAAGTACTTATCACTTCTTGGGTAGTAATTGCTATCTTATTAGGGTCAGTTATCATAACTGTTCGGAATCCACAAACTATTCCTACCGACGGGCAGAATTTCTTTGAATATGTTCTTGAATTTATTCGAGACTTGAGTAAAACTCAGATTGGAGAAGAATATGGGCCTTGGGTTCCCTTTATTGGAACCATGTTCTTATTTATTTTTGTTTCTAATTGGTCTGGAGCTCTTTTACCTTGGAAAATCATACAGTTACCTCATGGAGAGTTGGCTGCCCCCACGAATGATATAAATACTACTGTTGCTTTAGCTTTACTCACGTCCGTGGCATATTTTTATGCGGGTCTTACCAAAAAAGGATTGGCTTATTTTGGAAAATACATTCAACCAACTCCAATCCTTTTACCAATTAACATCCTAGAAGATTTCACAAAACCTTTATCTCTGAGTTTTCGACTTTTCGGAAATATATTGGCGGATGAATTAGTAGTTGTTGTTCTTGTTTCTTTAGTACCCTCAGTAGTTCCTATCCCTGTCATGTTTCTTGGATTATTTACAAGCGGTATTCAAGCTCTCATTTTTGCAACTTTAGCCGCGGCTTATATAGGGGAATCCATGGAGGGTCATCATTGATTAGTTTTCAAAAGAGTCTTCTTTTTTTAAGCTTACCCCGACTGAGGCAATGCATGGTTCAAGAAAATATACTTGGTTCGGTAACATATACATATATAGATAGAAATAAGAAATCCATATGTATATATGACTAGAGTTCTAAGAGGAAAGATAGACGATATTACGAAGGATGGGTTAGGGGGATCACACTAGATATATGTCTATATGTAATATCTATAAGTCCAGCTACAGTTCCTGTATATTTTTCGACGAATTATTCTAGAATCTGATTCAATAAAAAATGCGGGCGGTTTCCGTTATGAAAGAAACAAATGTATATGTGGATAGTAGATATATATTAGTTATATATAGGGTTTATCCCTATCTATATATATATTTTTCGAAGTTTTAGTTACTTCGATTCGATATTTTTTAGTGATCAAATAAGTAAGAATTCCTTGGTTGATTGTATCATTAACCATTTTTTTTTGGTGCGAGGAACCTATCATCATGAATCCACTGATTTCTGCCGCTTCCGTTATTGCTGCTGGATTGGCCGTAGGGCTTGCTTCTATTGGACCTGGAGTTGGTCAAGGTACTGCTGCAGGCCAAGCCGTAGAAGGTATTGCGAGACAACCAGAAGCAGAAGGAAAAATAAGAGGCACCTTATTGCTTAGTCTAGCTTTTATGGAAGCTTTAACCATTTATGGGCTCGTTGTGGCATTAGCACTTTTATTTGCAAATCCTTTTGTTTAATTTCATCCTAGAACGAAAATGTAAAAAAGTGCATTACACACTTTTTCTTATTTTATTAATTCGTTGCGGTTTGCTTCTGTGAATTATATCACTACTTTACTCCTACAATTATGTATTTGTTGGAACAATACCCCGGGAAAGACTGATTTGAGGATGACGAATTAGTGGATTTGCTCGCTTTATTCCTTCCCGTCCTTCGGTTAGTACGATGGAATTTTTACTTTCTTTTTAGGAAGTGTTTGAACAGGGGAAATATTTTGCAATTTCTACAAGACCTAGGACCCAACTTAATAAGTATCTTATCGGAAACTTAAAACAAAGAAAAAAATTAAGAAAAAGAAATCGATCAAAAAAGGGCAAGTCAAGTGATACAAAAAGAACTCTGTTCTTTGTTAGTCCTATCTATAAGAGGAGAGCATATGAAAAATGTAACCGATTCTTTCGTTTCCTTAGGCCACTGGCCATCTGCCGGGAGTTTCGGGTTTAATACCGATATTTTAGCAACAAATCTAATAAATCTAAGTGTAGTGCTTGGTGTATTGATTTTTTTTGGAAAGGGAGTGTGTGCGAGTTGTATATTTCAAGAATAGGTTGGACCCAACCGGCTGCACTTTATTTATTTGTGTTATTTATATACATATTTTTTTTTTTTAGAATAAGATAAATAGGAAAAAAGTGTACAATCTCGACGAATTCCTTCTGAATAAATTAATAAATCATATGTAAGAATCATAGCATTTCGTTCTTTATTGGTAAGTCAACTTTGATTCTCTATC